GAGTATTATAGAATATTTCTGTTATGTCCCAGGACAAAAAATTTGTGAATAATGAGACATGAGGAGGACTACTATGTCACTACAGGTGGACTACTCCTAATACGTGCAATTAGTCATTTTGCTAATCAATAAATGTTCAACTTCCTAACTTAAAGTCAGAATAATAAGAATTCGTTATAATGGTGGTTATCCTTTTCTTTTTAGAAAAAATAATAGAGATATTTTCCGCTGAAAAACGAAGGCTAAAACTTGAGTTTAGTGGAAAAAAAGCCCTTTATCAGATTTGAACCGATGACTTACGCCTTACCATGGCGTTACTCTACCACTGAGTTAAAAGGGCCGTTTTATTCAATTCATGAATTAGCCATTTTTTTTTCATTATGAGTCTACTGTATATATGTATATATGTACTATATGTACATAATATATACGTATATGCATAGGAGTTCATTCAGGAACAATAAATTGGATTTACTCCAAAATAAGATTATTATTTTTAATTTTTGAAAAAAAAATTCTAAAAAATCATAACATAAAAACATAAAAGAAAGTAGGAAAGATTTTTTGGATCTAGTCATACCATTAGACTATATTGACAATTCCAAAAAACTGCTCATACTATCATCATAGTATGATGATATGATGGTCGGGCGTATATGCCCCTATCGTCTAGTGGTTCAGGACATCTCTCTTTCAAGGAGGCAGCGGGGATTCGACTTCCCCTGGGGGTAGGGTACTATGAAAGGAAGTTGATCATAGATTATCGATAAGCCTAGAATGAATTCTTCCTGGGTCGATGCCCGAGTGGTTAATGGGGACGGACTGTAAATTCGTTGGCAATATGTCTACGCTGGTTCAAATCCAGCTCGGCCCAATAATTCACCGCTCCATGAATATGATATAACCAATTTGTCTTCCATAAATGGAAATGCCTAATCCGTAGAAATAAAGAGAAAGGATCAATTTTTTTTCTCTATCCCTATTTTTCTCTTTCTGATCTTTCTAAGGATCTAATTCATGATACTTTACTTAATTAAGTAAAGTATCATGAAAAGCAAACAAAAAAGTTTAGTTCTTTTTTCTGATTGATTATCCACTTTTGGCCGTAAAATAATTATTGGTTACTAGTAATCCGTGTCACTCTCACTATAGCCCATATTATATGTGGATATGATATCAGTATATCATTCCTGTCTTTCTTACAATACGACGACTAGGACTAGAATGTTCTTATGATTACATTAAGAATATGTAACATTAAGAATATGTATGCCATACACCTCGCTGGGATTGTAGTTCAATTGGTCAGAGCACCGCCCTGTCAAGGCGGAAGCTGCGGGTTCGAGCCCCGTCAGTCCCGAACTAGGATCCGGTGAATTTATCAATTTATCTCTCTCTTTTCACGGAAAAGGGGGACAGGAAGCAAGATCTAATCCCCAGTGGGGATCCTTATTTCTTTTGTTTTTTATTTCGCATTTATCATCACACAAATATGGATACGGGAATTTAAAATCTTTCCACTACTCCCGATTGATAAAGGAGAGACATATCATATGTACATTAGTACAATTGGTGGTATTACTATATTCAGTATTTTTAGAGATACCATCCTCGTCTTACTTTCTTTTTCGATTGTTCTTGATCAATGAAATGGAGTAGAGTGATCCTATTTTACCGGGAGTACATACAAAAATGGTATTCGTTTATTGTACGATGGACAATGAACTTAACATAATTACCCCGACAGAGTACTTTTCAGGTTAAACCACACCTTTTCTAGTTCTGACTTTGTTTGTGTATCCTCAATGACTAATTGTAAACAATCTATCTCATTCTCATTCAAATTGTAGACATCATTTTTGATGTATGCATTCCAGTACAAATAAATACAAGAAAGAGGATACTAATAAAATAAAAGAAAAGACCGAGCAAGGACCCTTTTCAGTAAATTTGTTGGAATATTTGATCTTTTTTATTTAATCCCTTTTTTTCCATCTCACCTCGTTTGGGTCTGTGTGTGACCCATAGAATACCGGTCATATAATACCTCATAATTGTAAGTATAATACACAGGAAGGAGAGTTGTATAAGATAAGGAAGACAGTAGGTTATAGAAAAGAAAAAGTGGAAGAGGATGAAAAATCCAATGGGATTCCTGATCCAATAAAAAATCCCATTTCGTAATTAGTATGGATAAAGGATCTTCCCATGTTATACTATTCAATTCTCGACGATGAATCGATTTGATAGATCAGATATTGTTATTCATAATATTGATCCTATTCAGTATCATCAGGATCAATTCATCCCAATGAATTTACAGGAGTTAAATTTCTCATCTCTATGGGATTACATCCCGAGTTATTGCGAAGAAAAAAATAAATAAATAATGAAATTATGGAAGTCAATATTCTCGCATTTATTGCTACTGCACTGTTCATTCTAGTTCCTACTGCTTTTTTACTTATTATCTACGTAAAAACAGTCAGTCAAAATGATTAATTTGAATCTGAATTATTAGTTCTTATCAATCCTTTTTTCAATGATTGAAGAAATGAAAGAAAGGGATTAAAAGAAAATTCCAAGTCTTAAATGAAATGATCTGGTTGGAATCATAAAGTGTGGTAGAAAGGACTATATATAGTCCTTTCTACCACACTTTAGAGTATTTTATATTATCTAATATTGTATACAATGATATTATCATATAAAGTTGTATTGTATACAGATATAGACTTTATCTAAATGGAGGGTTTATATAGATCAATTTACAATATGTATGTATATGATGTATTAGATGTACATCTAATCTAAATAGTAGACTAGTACATCGAAATAGCAGTCTAATTCTATTTCTTTTTTTCGCTACATCCACTCGATTTCGATCAACCCAAAATAATCGAAGGCCAATTCTTCTAATTCCTAGGTTTCTTATAATTTTATATATAGGTTCCGGGATCCATCAAAAGAATCAATAGAGGAAGAATAGTATAGGAATATACTATAGCAAAAGAAAACAAAACCAAGGAATTTTTTAGATTTCCCATCCCAAGAAGTCATTGATTGAGCCATTAACAGATCATTTACGAAGTTCTATGGTAACTTCTTCAGATTTTGAAAGGAAGTAGATTAGTAAAGGGGACTCGGACCATTTTTCATGCTTAAACATGACATGAGATGAGTCAAAAAAGCATAAAAAAATCTCTAGGAGTCTAAAATGTTAAATGTATGATATGTGGTGGATCACTCAGCGGAAGAAAGATCTAATTTTATTATGTGTAGAACCTCTTTGGACAACCACTAGTCACTTCCAGTAGAAAGTAAGTATCGTCGTAATCTAATAGCAGAACGATTTGTTCTTAGAACAGTGAAAGTAAAGAAAGAGAGAAACAAATAAAGAAAAAACTAGGGATTGGTTTTTTCTCGTTGTAATATCCATAATTCTGGTAAGAACAGGTTTATCCAAACAGAATATTTAGGAGGAATTCGGTTGGAAAAAATTTCCTATCATGCGTAGATTTGAGTTTTGAAATACAACTAAACTATAGTAATCATTCGTTGTTTGATCGAATGGTTATTATTCATTATTGTCTTTCCAGTATAATTTTGAAAGAGAGACAAGCTTTTTAAAAATAAAGCTTCGGAAAAACGATCAATGCAAAACGATCAATTAAACAATTGATACAATTCGATTACTCAATCGATTACTCAATCGATTACTCAATCGATTACTCAATCAATTATTAATATACCTAGAGTCCACTCCTTCCCCATACTACGAGTGAAAGGGAAAATGTAAAGACTACCATTAAAGCAGCCCAAGCGAGACTTACTATATCCATGTGAATTATATCTCCTATTTCTATGAAGGAATTATTCCATTATTGATCAATAATCATAGTAGAATCAATGGCGCAGAGTAAAAATAGGATTCTGACTTAAGGCTATTGATGAACCAATTCAATGAATCCACTCGTAACAGATTCTTTATAGGATTTCTGGTAGAATTGGGAAGTATTAAGTAAAAATATGATACACACACCTTTTCCTTGCAAATTGCAAAGGAATGCTCCTAATGGAACATGTGGGAATAGTAAGACCTATTGTTTGTTTTGTTACCTTTCTTTCATAAGCAAAAATAAAAAAAAAATATACCATCAAGATAGATAACTATCTATTGGATACCTACATTTCCTATTTGATCTAAGCCTTACTGTCTTTCTTTCTGTGAAAGAATGGGGAGACATCACTACCATTATTACATACATTTTTTTTGTAATCTCCTTACACGACCAAAGAAATCTTTTTTTTTTTTTTTACTTTGACTCTGTTATTCTATAAGATAAGAGCCGACCAACCATCCTGATTGAATGTTTGAGTACTCGGAGTCTCTCGTAAGTATGGATACAAAGTATCTTCAGTCCTTTCCACAACTCCTAAATTGATTTCCCATCAGTCTATCCAATCTAATTCCAGACAGAGTCAGTAGACCCTACGTTAGTGTAGGTAGTGTAAGATAATTAGGAAGTCTTGATAGTCTTTCGTATAATCTTTTCTTCAATCCTAGGAGCAAAAATGGAATGTCCTTTAGGAACCTTTGGATACCAAGATTTCTGACCTCTTACTTTCGTAGTTCTGGAATTAATAAGTAAGCCTTACCTCATCCCTATTGGTATATCTGTTTGGGCCACTACCCAGAACCCAAACAGAACCAGATTTTGAGAAAACAACTTACAGTCTTTTATAGAACTATGTATTCTATAAATCAAGTATCGACAAGCTCCGTCCTTTGCCTTTGCTTATGCAGGGCAAGAATTTGTCGAGTTCTATTCTATCAGTAGAATAAGAAATTCTAAGTATTTTGTTGATCAGGCGACACCCAGATTTGAACTGGGGATAAAGGATTTGCAGTCCCCTGCCTTACCGCTTGGCCATGCCGCCAAATCCGATCCAAAATCGATGAAAATATTATTAATCCACATTTTATTACTAATTGTTTG